CAATTTTTGATAGTCTATCATTCTAATCAATATAGAATAGAAATAGGGGGTTTCTATAGAACCTTATCCTATACTCATACTAATACACTTCTACTAATATACTAATATATACTAATAGTGGATAAGATAATAGTGAGATGTGATATAAATAAGAAAGAAATGTGATTAATCATTTGCTATGTCAGTATCTAGATGTACGTATTAGGTATATAAGATTATCCCTTCTGTCATTTCGATATTTTCTTTTTATATAAGGATTTTGGCTACTAATCTAACGTAGTCAATTTCATTCTTTAGAACAGCTTCCATTGAGTCTCTGCACCTATCTCTTTTTATTCTCATTTTCCATTTTTTTATAAAAAAAAAAAGATTTGGCTCAGGATTGCCCATTTTTAGTTCCAGGGTTTCTCTGAATTTGGAAGTTAACACTTAGCAGGTTTCCATACCAAGGCTCAATCCAATCAAGTCCGTAGCGTCTACCAATTTCGCCATATCCCCTTTGCTTTTAAAAATAATCCAGTTGTAATTCTATCCAGCTCTTTCATTGATCTTGTCACTAAGGAATTTATTAGGTAATGATTCCTATATCAAAAATCAAAAAAGTGTATGCTGCTCTATTGGATGAATCCTATTTGTTTCAATCCGAATGATTCTATCATTGATGTATCCGCAATTCAATATGGATAGATATATGTGGGATATATCTATGCCTTTCCTCATTCTCAATTTTTACACTATTCTTTAAAATAGTGGAACGGTCAATATTCATTCTTTTTTTTTTTCGTCCTCTTGTGTATATTGTGTATAATGATAGAATCCAAATTTTTCTCAGTTTTATTCATGGATTTCCATTATTCGAATTCTTCGATTCCGAATCTAAATAAATAGAATATGATTCTCTTTTCACTCTTTATCTATTAGGATATAGATAGTTTCGTTGCGTGAAATTAAGATTTCAAGTTTTCAAGTATAGTTTTCTAGTTCCACGATTCGAATGATATTATTCTAATGATAATAAATGAATTATTCATAATATGATTTGAATTTTTATAAAATGATCATAATCAGAATATTATTGAATTTCATATTTGATTTTTTTATTTCTTGTGTTGATTTCATATGAATTATGAATCATATTACTAATATGAAATATTAAGAATTTTATTCGAAATTTTATTATTAATATGATAAATAATAAATGAAAAAAATATATATATAATATATATATATAATATATAATCTCATTATAAATAATTTGCTTATCCCTTATCCTATATTAATAGATTAATATAATAATTGAAATCTCATATTTTATTTAATGAATGTAAATTATTTTTGGATTTTCTATCTAATATTTTTGAATTTCATTTTTTTTTCTTTCATATATATGGAATTGAATTTATATTTCAATATCTAATTTATCTAGATCTAAATAGTTTTGTTTTCTATTTTAGAAATAGAATCTCAAATATATAACATATAACTAATAACTAAGAATATAGAAGAAATTTAAATAATCAAGAAATGAAAGAAAAAAATAAAAAGAATCACTAGGTAATAACTAAGATCACAAGTTTACTGTATTCCTATACAGTATTGCTTTTATATCCGCCTGCTTAGCTCAGAGGTTAGAGCATCGCATTTGTAATGCGATGGTCATCGGTTCGATTCCGATAGCCGGCTCTTTTTCTTTCGATGATTGAAAATCTCTACTCTAACTTTCTCTAAATGTAGGGTCACCAATCTATTATGTCATGATAACTTGCAGCTATAGCTATGAATAAAAAAGTTGACTAGAACAATTAGATCTCTACAGAAGAAATTGGAAAACGTAGTTTTTACTTGAATTTTCTATATATACAAAATATATATACAAAAAATACGAATATTGATAAAATTTATTTTATTGAGTTTTGTTTTGCTGATCCTTTAGTTCAGTCTAAATTTAGATTTTTTTGTCAAATGAAAGTGAATCAAAAAGGAGCCTTTATATGTCTCGTTACCGAGGACCTCGTTTCAAAAAAATACGCCGGCTGGGGGCTTTACCGGGACTAACTAGTAAAAGACCCAGATCTAGAAGTGATCTTCAAACCCAATTACGCTCTGGAAAAAGATCGCAATATCGTATTCGTTTAGAAGAGAAACAGAAATTGCGTTTTCATTATGGTCTGACAGAGCGACAATTACTGAAATATGTGCATATTGCTGGAAAAGCCAAAGGGTCAACAGGCCAGGTTTTACTACAACTACTTGAGATGCGTTTGGATAACATAATTTTTCGATTAGGTATGGCTTCGACCATTTCCGGAGCCAGACAATTAGTTAACCATAGACACATTTTAGTGAATGGTCGTATAGTGGATATACCAAGTTATCGTTGCAAACCCCAAGATATTATTACTACGAAGGATAAAGAAAGATCGAAAGCTCTGATTCAAAATTCTCTTGTTTCATCCCTACACGGGGAATTACCAAACCATTTGACTATTGACTCCTTACAATATAAAGGATTTGTAAATCAAATAATAGATAGTAAATTGATCGGTTTGAAAATAAATGAGTTGTTGGTCGTAGAATATTATTCCCGTCAGACTTGATTCTAACGAAAATAAAAAAGTAATATAATTTTGACTCCTTTCGCTGAAGTAAATAGAGTACCCTGTGCCCTGTCTAATTCACGTATAACAAATGGATCGTCAATAGGATATTTTTATTTTACGTATCACAGAGATGTAATTAGAGATAGAGAATCTCTATGAAATTAAGGGTCTTATTGTTATAATAATGATATCAATTCTTATTTGCTTTGATACATTATAGTTGGTAACGTTGATGAATGAAAAGAAACGGAGAGAGAGGGATTCGAACCCTCGGTAAACAAAAGTCTACATAGCAGTTCCAATGCTACGCCTTGAACCACTCGGCCATCTCTCCTACAGAATCTTATTTTTTACCAAAACCCGAATGAATAGCGAGTCATTCATCTTAATTGTAGTACAGGTATGACCGTTCGATGGTTCCATAAGAAGAAAATTTTTCCAATTTCATATTTATTTACAACAACTTATTTCATCAGCTACTCCCGTGGATCTATTCAAAATTCATGAATCGTCCAATTAATTTTTATCTTTCTATTGTATGCGTGGCACATACGCGCGTTATGCAAACAAAAAGGATGGTTACTTTATTTGAATTTGATTTTATGATGGAATTACTATTACATTCTTTTTCCTTTTTGGATCATAACCAAATAAAAATTTCTCGATTTATCAAAATCCATAAGAAACTCGGTTATTCAACTTAGATGAAATAGTAATAGTTTTGGTCATTGGTATACTACAAAATTGTAATGAAATCTAATCTGATTCCACTATTTCATTTAATCTTTGTCCAAAAAGGGTTACAATTTGGGACCCACATTTTTTCCAACGAGTCTGTTTTTATGTTATTTTGTACTGTACAATTCCTTTTTTTGTGGGATCGTTTTCCCCGAAGGAGGATGAGAAGAATTATAGAATGAATTACTAATTATGCCTAGATCTCGAATAAATGGAAATTTTATTGATAAGACCTCTTCAATTGTAGCCAATATTTTATTACGAATAATTCCGACAACTTCAGGAGAAAAAAAGGCATTTACCTATTACAGAGATGGTGCGATTTGATTTTTTTCTTGTTTTTGTTTTTTTTTTTTATCTCTCATTTTTACGATAAAAAGAACGTAGCTATAAATATAAAAAAACAAATGAGTGAAAGAAACCTACGCTTGATGAAGGTGAAGTTTAGAGATAGAACAATTCCTTCTGTCGTGTATCCTCGATTTATGCAGCCTTAGATGCTTCAATTATTTATTTTAGTATTGAGCAAAAGGTTACATCTATAGGTTCTGTATTGGAGGTCAATCCTACTTAATTAGTACCAATAGATGGCATCGGGGAAAAAGCACTACACCTAGGAATCAACAACACGAAAACTTTGTTATAAATAACCCCTTTCCTTATTGGTATCGGGACTAAAAATAATGGTTGGGAAAACAAAGATCCATCTCATTCGTACTTTTGGTACCCGTATAACCATCAAAGACCGTTGAAGTGACTAATTCCTGGAAATTGTAAGCGTTGAGTACAAATAAATTTTTGGAGTGACCATTTCTATTTAGCACTAATACAATTGGTGTTAAGAAAAAATCTCTTATGGGAAGGCTGGCTATAAATTTCTTGTAAAAATACCAGCTCCTGTCAGTTCATAATTATAATAGTGAATTTTGGATTATTCCCTTTAGCACTATGCACAGAAGGGAGGAGCCGTATGAGATGAAAATCTCACGTACGGTTCTGGAACGGAGATTCTTTTACTAGAACGAACGACCGTAACGGATGTCGGCTCAATCCGAAGGAAATTATGCAGAAGCTTTACAGAATTATTATGAAGCTACGCGACCAGAAATTGATCCCTATGATCGAAGTTATATACTCTATAATATAGGTCTTATACATACAAGCAACGGAGAACATACAAAAGCTTTGGAATATTATTTCCGGGCACTAGAACGAAATCCCTTTTTACCACAAGCTTTTAATAATATGGCCGTGATCTGTCATTACGTGCGACTATCTTCACTATAGAAAGCAAGAAAAAAAGATCAAATCTCTAGTAAATACTAGAAAAATAGGCTTTCTACATATGCATCGTCCAAAATAACGATTTTTATCAGCTGTAGCAAGGAAAGATACTTCGCGAGAACCAAAAAAATCGGAAGAAAAAGGTATGGTCTATATACTATACTCTATGGATAAAGAGTAGAATTGATAGAGAAAGCACCGTAAAGATCCATTAGTAAGCTATTATTTGGTCAATACAGTTCAGAACTGCTTACTTATGTCATGATATGGGATAAAAAGTTAGAAATCAACTTATGTAATAGAGTTGATCTACTAAAGTATTGATAAAGTATTGAGCAGCGGTGTAGCATCAGATCCCAAAGATAGTAAGTTCTTTTT